TAGACGGCTCATTGGGATAGATATAGATGAGCAATACCCCCCCTGGAACCGTATAGGAAGTTTTCTCCTCGTACGGCTCGATAAAAATGATTTAATTCGAAGTTTTGTCTATATATCAAATTCTAATAAATTAAATAACAACTGGTCCTATTCCTATAAAATAAATTAGACTACGATTTCAATCTTTTTCTTCCTGAAAAATGAAAAAGAAACCGCTCATACTCATAACTCAAGTCGGATAACTCTCAAATAGTTCAAAGGATAATCTTTAGTGAATTTCGTTTATTGAGTAGTCTTTACTCCCTTTTGTTTATCCCGGTTAAACTATTTCAAATTATATTTGGATTCTTTAGTTGGATCCAGTTATTGAGACTATCGAGAGAATTAACAACTAAAAGGGTGTTTCCTTGTTTTTAAACCCTTTAATTCCTATTTTTAATCATTGGGTTTAGACATTACTTCGGTGTTTCTTAATTTTTTAAAAATGGCAGCAACATACCTTTTTTATTTCTTTATATCAAAGAATCCTATGGACGGTTGATTCTAGTATGATACACGTTGAATCAAAAATTTTGATCAATTTCAACAAGTTTTGCTTTTGAATTGGAAACTTGCTCAAATTGGATCCTTTCGATTTTCCATATATTTACGAAGTTGTTCCAGTTAATTGGCATTAACCCTAGATCCTTGCCTCTGAGAAATGAATTAATACTTTCGGTTCGAGCTCCACCATGGACTATTTACAACCCCGACAAAAAACGAAGGGTTCAAGTGTAACAGAACAAACAATGTCGAGCCAAGAGCACCTCATTTCTAGAATTTCTAGACAAATCGAAAATGGTGGCTATAAAAATCCACAACGGGTTGTGTCCTTCAAGTCGCACGTTGCTTTCTACCACATCGTTTCAAACGAAGTTTTACCATAACAATAACATTCCTCTAATTTGGAACCGGTATGGAATTGATTCAATTATGGAATCATGAATAGTCATCGGTTCAGCTGTCCATAGACACCGCAATTTACACTTTTTATTCTATATATGAATATATGATACATGAAGCAATATTTTTCTGAAAAAAAAATTTACAAAGACAACATTTTTAACATATTTAACAGATATATAGATAATAGAAAGAAAAAAAGAAATCTATTCTTATTCTCTATTCTATAATAGAAATATAGATATCTATATAATAGATATGTTATATGTAAATATATTACATATATATAAATATATAAAATAGATAATATATATAAATAATATATAAACGAATAAGTTTTTCAATCTGCATCTTCAAGTGACTTAATAAGAAAAATGAAACGATTTCCTACTTTTTCACAGATTCCACGTACAGGGAATCATTAAAATAGTTATTTATTAAAAAAAAATATTTCTAAATGAAATTAACTATTTTAATTAAACATCATTATTTAATATTTAATTTAATTCACTTTAATTTGATTGGGTTTGAAGAAAATTGGATAATAAGCATCGCCTTTCTTTATAGGAAGATCAGTCTTTCTTTTTGAATTGACTCGTCACTAATTTCAAATCCAAATTTGAAATAGATCAAAGAAACGAAGAAATAAATAAGAAGAAAGAACTCTTTTTTTTGATGAGATGTATAAAAAAATAATGTAAGTTAATATTTGAATTTTGATTCTTTTAATCAGATTACGAAAACCAAAATAGAAAAAAATAGGTAAGGTTTCTCCTATCTATCATATAGACTAAACTGTTGTCACTGTTTGTTATAGATGTTTTCTATCTACTATAACTATAGAATATGGGACTTGATAATTTGTTAATGAAATTAGAACAAACACAGATGTTTAAAATAATATAGATTAACTGCTATCCACCCCCCACTTCTTTTTATATTATGTTTTATATTATGTATAGGGTTTATATGATAATAATGGAGAAACGGATCCGTACTGGGACGGAAGGATTCGAACTGGGACGGAAGGATTCGAACCTCCGAATAGCGAGACCAAAACCCGCTGCCTTACCACTTGGCCACGCCCCATTTAGATTTCTAATCGACACTAAGAAAGGATAATATTCTTATTGGTTGTTTGTCAACTCCAGCCAAAAAAATATCTAGATAAATTCCATATCTCATATCTATACAATATAGATCTTCTATATCTATAATAGATATAATAGAATAGACCGGTACTCTAATTTTGATACATATAGATACAGAATTCAACTGAATTTATTGATCATTACATAGAATTAAATTAAGATATTGTATGAAAGTATGGTTTCTTCTATTCTCCTTTGAGAATTGGAGGATTTTTGGTTGGGTGGATTCAAAGAAAAAGAAGGATTTTTTGTCTACCTTATTGACTTTCCTTCTTTTTCCTTATATCAAAAATGCAACCAAAATGCAATTATCTCCAAGAACAAAATGTCTGTTATGCTTAATATCGTTAGTTTGATCTGTATTTGTATTAATTCGCCCCTTTATTCGAGTAGTTTTTTCTTCGGCA